CAGAAATCAATTCAATCTAGATTCTAATATAATCTATTAAAACTAAAAAAGTTTTTCTAAAATACTCCTGGTGCAAGTGCCTCTGCTGTTTTCTTGATCTGGTGTTTTTTGGAGGAGACATTCATAAACTACTCTACCGTTATTCTTAGAGGATAACCCCAATTTCGATAGAGATGGAATAGGACATTATTTTTATATTATATAAATATATAATAACAAATTACTAAAAAGATTAATAAAAAAAAGAAAATATATGAAGAAATTCGTCCACCCCCCACATATTTGATAGCTTCTCCCATAAAAAAACTTGAAATACCAACTCCATTTGGAATTCCATCAATTATTTGTCTATCAAAAAAATAATTGAATTTAGCTAACTTTCTTACACTCGCAATTAAAGATACTTCAAAAAAAGCATCTATATAACCACGATTATATGACCACTCATATATAACATTGATTATCTTATCAGCAAGAATTTTTTTAGTAACACTTTTTTGAAAGAAATTCAATACGTTCAAGTTTTGTAAAGAAGAAAAAACAGGTTTATAGAGAAAAGACGCTATCAATATTCCGAAAAAAGCTAGACTCACCGAAAAAGTTGCATTTGTAAAAAATTCATACCAATCGACAGAATTCTTTGAATTTTGATGTAAAGGGTCTATAGACGGAATTAACAATTTGGATAAGATATCCAAATCTATTCCTTCTTGGCTGAAAGAAATTCCAACGGACCCAACGAAGAAAGTAAATAATACTAATACAAGCATAGAAAATAGCATAGTATTGTCTGATTCATGAGGATAAAAAAAAGGAATGTTTTTAGTACCAAAATAGGTACTTTCAAGAAAAAGACGTTTTATGCTTTTGACATTTCGATTAATTGTATTTGAATATTTCCTCTTCCGAAAAAAAGAAGTCCTTTCATTATTATTCATTGTTAATAAAGCTAATAAAGGAATTTTCTTTTTTAATTTCTTTTTTCCTTCTTTGCCCCATAAAGATATTGAATAGAATGAACTCTTTTTCTTTCCGTTGAAATTTTGAAAATGAACGTTTAAATATCCTTCAAAAACTAGTAAATAGATTCGAAACATATAAAATGCAGTTAATCCTGCTGTGGAACAAGCTATTATTGCGAAAATTGGTGAATACAACCAACTATCATTAAGAATCTCATCCTTGGACCAAAAACAAGCAAAAGGTGGAATACCACAAAGAGAAAGTGTACCTATTAAAAAAGCGGTTTTTGTAATTGGCGCATGTTTTGTTAAACCGCCCATAAGAACCATATTTTGACTTTTATCTGGAGAATATCCAACAATTGCTTCCATTGAATGAATAATGGATCCAGATCCTAAAAACAACAATGCTTTTGAATAAGCATGAGTAATCAAATGAAATAAAGCGGCTCGATACGAGCCCATACCTAAAGCTAACATCATATAACCCAATTGAGATATTGTAGAATAGGCCAAATTTTTCTTAATATCTTTTTGAGCAATAGCTAAAGTTGCTCCGAATACTACTGTTATTATACCTATCAAAGCTATTCCACTCATTATGAAGGGTATAACTGTGAAAAGAGGAAGAAGTCGAGCTACAAGAAAAATTCCTGCTGCTACCATAGTAGCAGCATGAATAAGAGCGGAAATAGGCGTAGGCCCTTCCATAGCATCCGGTAGCCAGACATGAAGAGGGAATTGGGCAGATTTCGCAACAGATCCACAAAATAATAAGAGGGCGCAGGAAGTAACAAAAAAAAGATTAACCTCATTCTTATCAATCAAGTTATTAAATATTTGAAATAAATCCCGAAATTCCAAACTACCCGTTATCCAATAAAGACCTAAAATTCCTAATAATAAACCAAAATCCCCTACACGATTAGTTACAAATGCTTTTTGACAAGCCTTTGCCGCAATAGGACGTGTGAACCAAAAACCTATTAATAGATAAGAACACATTCCAACCAATTCCCAAAAAAGATAAACTTGTAGCAAATTGGAACTAGTAACTAATCCCAACATTGAAGTATTAAAAAAACTCAGATAAGTAAAAAATCTCAAATATCCTTGATCATGAGACATATAATTATCACTATAAAAAAGAACCAGAATACCAACAGTAGTTATTAATATTGACATAATAGAAGTAAGTGAATCGAGCAAGTAGCCAAACTCTAAAGAAAGATCATTATTTATAGTCCAAGACCATACATATTGATAGATAGAACTGTTCTGGATTTGATGAATAGATAGATCGATCGAAAAAATCATAACTATCATTAACAATAAAATACTAGGAAAAGCCCACATACGGCGAAGATTTTTTGTTGCCGTGGGAAAAATTAGAAGTCCTACCCCTATTAAAATAGGAACTGGAAGTGGGAGGAAAGGTATGATCCATGAAAATTGATGTGTATATTCCATACAAAAAAAAAAATAAAGAATAAAAAATATTTGGATTCTTAATGAATTTTCTTTCTTATTCGTTTGTTTTATCTCTTTTGTAAAGGGTTCGGTTAATAAAAAAGTGGATATATAAGATAGAATTTGATATTTTTTTTTATTATTCTGAATCGTTGCAAAATACTTCGAATATCTCAAAGTACAAAGTAAAAATAGACCAATAACCAAATCAAATTCGAATCTATTATTCTTTTTAGTAATATTATTAATTTTAATTACTATTTAGAATAGAATTACTATAGTTAGTAATAATATTTTATATTAAGAAAAATATTAAATTAAATTACTAATAATAATAAATTAAATAATAATAAAAAAAATTGAAATAATAAGAAAGAAAAACGAAATTTGTAAAATTCAAATTATTATCTATTATCTATAGACTGAGGGTAAAGAATTACACCAAAACTAAGAACATTCGTTTCTTTTGATATATATGATATGAATGATATATATGAATGAATCAGAAAAAACATATGAAATGACCCAAGAAAATAATCTTATTATTATTCAGAAACATTAGTTCATTTTTTAACTAATTGAGACATTCCAATTCAATTACAATAAAAGGAGATCCATATATATATGTTTGGAAAGATTTGAAAAAGGTTTCTAATATTGAACTACTTTAGATAGAAAAAAATAGGAAAGATAGATAAGACGACATATGACTAATTAAAGAATAATTCGTTTTCATTTACAGAAGAAAAGAAATGTCTTTCACATCGAACTATAGCAATGAAAAAATTATATTAGTTAGATGGCAGTTCCAAAAAAGCGCACTTCTATATCAAAAAAAAAAATTCGTAAGAATTTTTGGAAAAAAAAGGGATATTGGACAGCATTGAAAGCCTTTTCATTAGCGCAATCCATTTTGACGGGAAACTCAAAAAGTTTTTTTTGTAACAAATAAAAGCAATAATCTGAATTAGCTCGATTCAAAGAGTATTCTTTATTATTATATTATACTAAGAAAATAATAATAAAGAATATTGACCATATATTTAGCATATATTCTAATATATGCTAAATATATAATCTAAATTTTTTAGAATGTAGTGTTAAATAAAAATAATAATAGATATCTTAATTAATGATTTCATTGAAAAAATGGAAATTTCTTTAGAGTCAGAAAATGAATGAAATAATTAAAAAATGAGTCATAAACAACTACAACAAAATGTTTTTTTCATTCCTAGATTGAAGTCAGAACTATCTAGTTTCAACATTGCTTTTTTTGAGTTTGAAAAAGTGTAAACTACGAAAAACCCATTCTCCGTTGTTAAATTTGAAAACTAACACTGGAAATGAAAAAAAAAAAACAAGAATACAACTTAACTTCGTATTGAAATCGAAACTTTCTATTTTTTTATTTGAATATTTTTTCAATTTTATTATTATATTAGAATAGAATTAGAAAGAGAATAGAATTAGAATAATAATAGAATTCTTCAAATTTTTGAATGTTTACTAAACGAATGTACTAAATTAATAATAATATTCCACGTTAATTGATTCTTTCAATCTCGACGATTGACTAATGAATCGGTTATTATGATTTCGAGTAAGCCGCTATGGTGAAATTGGTAGACACGCTGCTCTTAGGAAGCAGTGCTAGAGCATCTCGGTTCGAGTCCGAGTAGCGGCATGGCATCCTATCTTATATTCTAAAAGAATAAGTCCTATAATGAATTCAATTCCCGATTTCTATTCCTATCCTAGTATTCATACCTTTTTTATTTTCATTATAGATTATAGATATTTATTTTCATTATATATATGATATTTTCAACTTTAGAGCATATATTAACTCATATATCGTTTTCGGTCATATCAATTGTTATTTCAATTCATTTGATAACCTTATTAGTCAATGAAATTGTAGGATTATATGATTTGTCCAAAAAAGCCATGACAATAACTTTTTTCTGTGTAACGGGATTGTTAATTACTCGTTGGTTTTTTTCGGGCCATTTACCATTTAGTGATTTATATGAATCCTTAATCTTTCTTTCATGGGGTTTTTCCATTTTTCATATGGTTCCGTTTTTAAAAAAGGATAAAAACCATTTAAGTACAATAATCGCACCAAGCGTTATTTTTACCCAAGGCTTTGCTACTTCAGGTCTTTTAACCAAAATGCATCAATCCGTAATATTAGTACCCGCTCTACAATCCCATTGGCTAATGATGCACGTAAGTATGATGATATTGGGATATGCAGCTCTTTTATGTGGATCATTATTATCAGTGGCTATTTTAGTCATTACGTTTCAAGAAGTAATCCAAATTCCTGCTTTTACCAAGAATTTGGATTTGGATTCTTTAAATAAATCATTTGATTTTGCTGAAATCAAATACATGAATATCAATGAAAGAAAGAATGTTTTACGAACAACTTCTTTTTCTTCTTCTAGAAATTATTACAGGTCTCAATTTATTCAACAATTGGATCGTTGGGGTTATCGTATTATTAGTCTAGGTTTTCTATTTTTAACAATAGGTATTCTTTCAGGAGCAGTATGGGCTAACGAGGCGTGGGGATCATATTGGAATTGGGATCCAAAGGAAACTTGGGCCTTTATTACGTGGACCATATTCGCGATTTATTTACATACTCGAAAAAATAAAAAATTAGAAGGTGTAAATTCTTCCATAGTGGCCTCTATAGGATTTCTTATCATTTGGGTATGTTATTTGGGGATCAATCTATTAGGAATAGGACTACATAGTTATGGTTCATTTACATCTAATTGAATAAAAAAAATGAGTAAAGAACCTAACCTGAGAAATAAAAATATGGAAAGCATATATATATACTTTCCATAAATTAAACCTCCCCAAAATCGTCGAGAACCCTTTGAATCATTACATGACTTGATTTTAAGGGTTCTCACAAACAACAAACATATTCGATTACAATTCGATTTTTTTTTAAGTGAATCTAACAGAAAAATCTTTTTTTCATTGTCCAAAGGGTTTTTTTCTCTTTTTTATTTTATTGGTTTTGTTTTCTTCATTTATTCAAGAAAACTATCTATCAAAAATTAGATAGAATAGCTTCAACTTTCTCAACCGAGAATGAGAAAATGAAATCTGGATAAATACCAATACCTATTATGGGTATAAGGATAGAAATCGAAATAAATAATTCTCTCGGCCCTGAATCAAAAAAATAAGAGTTTGGTGTATTAAAAAACTTGTATCCATAGAACATCTGCCGTAAGATAGATAAGAAATAAATAGGAGTTAATATCATTCCAATTGCTGTTACAAAAGTAATTAGTATTTTCATCATGAAAAGATATTTTTGACTAGTAATTATTCCAAAAAAAACTATCAATTCTGCAACAAAACCGCTCATGCCCGGTAATGCAAGAGAAGCCATCGATAAGATAGTAAAAATCGTGAATATTTTTGGCATTGGGATAGCCATTCCGCCCATTTCGTCAAGATTAAGAAGACGTAGTCTATCATAACTAGTTCCTGCCAAGAAAAAAAGTGCAGCGCCAATAAATCCGTGAGATATTATTTGTAAAATGGCCCCGTTGAGCCCAGTATCACTTATTGAACCAATTCCTAGAATAAGGAAACCCATATGAGATACCGAGGAATAAGCTATTCTTTTTTTTAAATTACGTTGACCAAAAGATGTTGAAGCAGCATAGATTATTTGAATAGAACCTAATATCATTAACCAGGGGCAAAATATGGAATGAGCATGGGAAAATAATTCCATATTAATTCGAACCAACCCATACGCTCCCATTTTTAATAAGATTCCGGCTAAAAGCATACAAGTGCTGTAATGTGCCTCTCCGTGGGTATCTGGTAACCATGTATGTAAGGGTATAATCGGCGATTTGACAGCAAAAGCAATAATAAATGCCATATAGAATATTATTTCTAGCGGCACAGGATATGATTGATTAGTTAATGTTTCAAAATTTAATGTGGGTTCATTCGAACCGTATAAACTGATACCCAGAATTCCCATTAATAAAAAAACAGAACTTCCCGCAGTGTACAAAATAAACTTTGTAGCTGAATACAAACGTTTCTTTCCCCCCCACATGGCTAAAAGTAGATAAACGGGAATTAATTCCAATTCCCACATGATGAAAAAAAGTAAAATGTCTCGAGAAGAAAATAGTCCTATTTGACCGCTATACATTGCTAACATCAGGAAATAGAATAATTGGTATTCTCGAGTAACTGGTTGAGCCGCTAACGTGGCTAAAGTGGTGATAAATCCCGTTAGTAAGATAGGTCCTATAGAGAGTCCATCTATTCCGAAGCTCCAGTAAAAATCAAAAAAATTGATCCATTTATAATTCTCTGTTAGTTGGATTAGTGGATCATCCAATTGGAAATGATAACAAAATGCATAGGTTGTTAGAAGGAGATCAATTAAGCATATACAAATACTATACCACCTAATTACCTTATTTCCCTTATGAGGAAATAAGAAAATTAATGAACCCCCGGCTATTGGCAAAACTACAACTATTGTTAACCAAGGAAAATAATTCGTCATAAAAATAAGATACACTTGGGCCAGAAAAGCCCGCACTCAAAATAGAAAAAAATCTTTTCTATTTTTTTTTGAGCACGGGTTTTTGCCAGTAAAATAAAAAAACGTATTCGTGTGGTGTTTTTTGAAACGTATCAATAACCTAGACCCATACTTCGAGTTGTTTCATTCCCTAAATAAACTCGAACACTTAAGAAATCCGTCGGACAGGCGGACTCACATCTCTTACAACCAACACAGTCCTCTGTTCTTGGGGCAGAAGCTATTTGCTTAGCTTTACATCCATCCCAAGGTATCATTTCTAATACATCTGTGGGACAGGCTCGGACACATTGAGTACATCCTATACATGTATCATAAATCTTTACTGAATGTGACATTGTATCTATAGTAATTTTTGAACATCAAAAATGAAAATTATCGATCTAGTAAACTCGTAAATCAATCCTATATTTATATACCAGATGAATCAATGATTTGTCAGAATTTTGCTAATCAAAATCGACGTCTAGATAAATTTAAAAGAACGAAGAGGGAGGAGGACCAGGATACTTTGATTGCTTCTTATTATTTCGTTTTGCAAACACAAACATGATCATACGTTGTGTAGCATACATGCTAATTTGAATTGATAAATATTACACTATTCCTAATTCTACTTTTGTTTTGAGTAATTCTGATAAATCCTATTTATTCAACAGAGTCGATTGATTGATACGGGTTGATTTTCTGTTACGAGAAATTGAAGAAACAATAGCTGGTCCAATAGCTGCTTCAGCGGCTGCAATAGCTATAACAAAAATGGAAAAAATATTTCCTTTTAATTGGCGATTATCAAAAAAATCAGAGAAAGTGACGAGATTTATATTAACTGCATTCAGTATAAGTTCAAGACACATAAGGGCTCTAACCATATTTCGGCTCGTGATCAATCCATAGATACCAATAGAAAATAAATAGGCACTCAAAACAAGTACATGTTCGAGCATCATTGACCAACTCCTTATCAATTTTGATTCATTTCAATATGACCAACAATTCAACAGATTGACTAAAGAATATAACAAGTCTGGAACAAAAGAATATATCGGCAATAAAAAAAAAATTGAATCTGGATTGACTAGTTCTGTATTCTCTAAAGATTTATTACTGGCGAGCTACGACAATTGCACCTATCAAAGCAACTAAAAGAATTATTGAAATGAGTTCAAATGGAAGAAAAAAATCTGTTGATAAATGAATTCCAATTTGTTGACTAGTACTTATCAAATCTTGCTCAATAATCTGATTTGGTCTTGTAGTCCAAATAATTCCGTACCATGATGTATCTGGAATAGTAGTTATTAGTGAAAAAAAAATACTTGTACAAACCACCAAAGTAATTCCATCCCCAACGGTCCAAAGATGAAAATCGTCGTAATATTCCGAACTATTCATGAACATCACAGCAAATATGATTAAAATATTAATAGCTCCCACATAAATAAGTAGCTGTGATGCAGCTACAAAATGGGAGTTTGATAAAAGATAGAATAAAGATATACAAACAAGAACCAATCCTAACGAAAAAGCAGAAAAAATTGGGTTGGTAAGTAATACTACTCCTAGACTCCCTAATACAAGACCCGATCCCAGAAAGACTAAAAGAAAATCATGTAACGTTTCAGGCAAATCCATTATATGTAAAAAAGACAAAGAAATCGAAATTTCATGACCTTATTGATATGACCAGGAAAAAAATTTTTATATACTTCAAATTCTCTTTGCATTAAAAAAACCCCGCGGAGTTTGAATTGAGATAGATAGGTACAGTTCTATAATCAATGTCATTCCAGCCTTTCTTAGGAAAGAGTAGTTTGAAACTATACTAAAACGTAAAATTTATATAATATATTTATCTTATTGAAAAATAGATTTCTATAATTTTAATTTTGAATAGAATATCGAATATTTCTAATTTGATATCTAATATTTATTCATTTTTTTATTTTATAATATTTTTCTTTTATATAAAAATTCTATCATATATTTTATTTTTAAATATTCTATTATATATTAGATGATATAATTATATGATATATGATTTTTTTATTAAGAATTGTATTTAATTCGAAAAAATTTTATTTATTAATTTGAATTGTTCGAATTGTATAATCATCAATTACTGACATCGGTAAACGACCCAAAGCAATTTGATTATAATTCAATTCGTGACGATCATAAGTCGAAAGTTCATATTCTTCAGTCATTGATAAACAATTTGTTGGACAATACTCAATACAGTTCCCACAAAAAATACAGATTCCAAAATCAATACTGTAATTAAGCAATCGTTTCTTTCGAATATCAGTTTCCAGTTTCCAATCAACAACGGGTAAATCTATAGGACATACACGAACACACACTTCACAAGCAATGCATTTATCAAATTCAAAATGGATTCGACCGCGGAAACGTTCCGGTGTGATTAATTTTTCATAAGGATATTGAATAGTTACAGGTAAACGATTTGCGTGAGATAATATAATCATGAAACTTTGACCAATGTACCTTGCAGCTCGGACTGTTTGTTGACCATAATTCATGAACCCAGTTACCATAAGGAACATATCGTAAATATCTATGAATATTTTTTTTTATTTCTTTCTCTTACATATAGAAGATCTATCTTTTTTTTTTTATTTATAGTGAAAACAATTGAGACGAAGTTGTTAATAATAGATTACCGAGAGAAATAGGTAAAAGAAATTTCCATCCAAGATTTAATAATTGATCCATTCTTAGCCTAGGCAAAGTCCATCTTGTTATGATGGAAACGAATAAGAAAAAATAAGTTTTAGCTAATGTAATAAAGAGATCAATTGTAGTTCCAAAAACTCCATATGTTTTATTTATTTCAAAAAACTCAGAAACGAATATGTACGGAATAGATATATTTGAACCACCCAAGTAAAGAACTGTGACAAATAATGAAGAAATTAATAGGTTTAAATAGGAAGCAATGTAAAATAAACCAAATCTGATACCCGAATATTCTGTTTGATAACCCGCTACTAATTCTTCTTCCGCTTCTGGTAAATCAAAAGGTAATCTTTCACATTCTGCTAGCGAAGAAATTAAAAAAACGATGAAACCCATAGGTTGACGCCACAAATTCCATCCCCAACAACCATATTTTGATTGCGCATCAACTATATCAACTGTACTTAAACTGTTAGATAATCCTAGTCGGTGATAACATTACTGTTCTCATCTCTATTACAGAACCGTACATGAAATTTTCACCTCATACGGCTCCTGGAAAGCCTTCAGTAAATCTAAGGACCGGGCCGATTATTGATCTCTTCTTGATCCCTAAGAGAGATAAGGTTTAAATCTATCGGACGGTTCTAAATTAGACCAATTCAATTCTGTCTGTTAAAAAAAAAATTAAATAATAAAAGATATAAAAGGTACTTCTGAATTGATCTCATCCCTTAAATATCAAATTTTCAATTTGTTGAGTAATAATAGAATTCTTCAATAAAATACTCTTTTAGAATTTTCAATAACCCTAATCATTTTCAATTACGAAAAAGAATTACACATTAGTTTCTTAATTATGACATGAATTTGCTCTCCATGAATATGGATATAAGAAATAAGAAATCAAAAACGAAAAGGAAATCGCTTTTTCGTTTTTGATTTCTTGTGTTTTTTTCGTTCCTATTCTTCTTTTTTTTGCTATTAAAAAGGGACTTCAAAAATTTCAAAGGATTTTTTCGTTCCTGATAGTAATTTATTTAATCAGCGGATGGAAGCATACTCTGGATCGGAATTGTGGGGAGTACTCCTTGATTTTTTCTACCAATTTAAAGCCCCTATTAGTATTCTTTTTCTATAATGCGTAAATTCTCTTTTGGATAATTTACAAAATCTGCGTTACTAATCCTTTGTGTATCTTGGTGTTTCTTACCACCCACTCCTTGTTTTATTAACCCCCTTATTTTTGATGTTAATGCATCTATGATAATTCATATAAATGGTAACTAAAACTCAATAAGGTTGGTCTTTTGAGCCCGCTTCAAAACAGGATGACTAATTATCCAATCTTGGGTTAAATGGCCTCTTCCGTTTATAATTCACTTCATTCTTATACATAGAAAACGAGACTCAATTTTTTTACTGCTATTTCAAATCATCATACTAACTATTAACTATAAGTAATCTAGTATTATGAAATTCTAGTCAATAGAAGCTGTTTTATTTCACTCATATAACTATCTGATTTAGTTCTTCAATCCTAATTGTGAAAAATAAATAAAATTTAGATAATGAAAGTATCTATTTAATTTATTCGACTCCTTTCCTATATAGTAGTATAAAGAGAGGAGGATAGCAATAGCATCGAATAGCGTTTTCTGTTTCAACGAATCGCACGTAGAGATATTGATAAGACACATAGAGTTAATGGTATTTCATAACTAATCGATTGAGCAGCAGCTCGTAGACCACCCAAAAAGGAATATTTATTATTTGACCCATATCCTGACATAAGAAGTCCAATGGGAGCAATACTCGAAATCGCAATCCATAAAAAAACACCTATATTGAAATCAGATAAAATAAAGTTATAGCCAAAAGGAATTACTGAATAGCTTAGTAGAATTGATATGACTGATATGGATGGTCCAATACTGAATAAACGAATATCTCCCCTAGATGGAATAAGATTCTCTTTGAAAAGTAGTTTTGTTCCGTCTGCTAGAGCTTGAAGAATTCCAAAAGGACCGGCGTATTCGGGTCCAATGCGCTGTTGTATCCCTGCAGATATTTCTCTTTCTAACCATACAATTGCTAGTACACTAATTGTGATTCCTAATATAAGAATCAAAATAGGTACAAGTACCCATAGAATTCCATAGACCTCGTTTAAAGATTCCAATCCGGAAAAAGAATGGATATCTTGGATTTCCGTTGTATCAATTATCATTTCAACGATCAATTTCTCCCATAATGATATCTATGCTACCTAGTATTGTCATAATATCAGCCAATTTCATTCTTTTAACTAATTGAGGAAGAATTTGCAAATTGATAAAACCTGGTGGACGAATTTTCCATCTCCAAGGATAACCATTCTGATCTCCTATTAGAAAAATTCCTAATTCTCCCTTGGGAGCCTCAACTCTGACATAAAGTTCTTGTTTCGGCAATTCCAAAGTCGGAGACGATTTTTTACCAATGAATCGATATTCAAAATCATTCCAGTTTGGCTCCTTTTCTTTCTCAAAGCAGCGGATTTCTAAATTTTCATATGGCCCGCCGGGAATTCCTTCCAAAGCCTGCTGAATAATTTTAATGGATTCCATCATTTCACCAATTCTAACTAAATAACGAGCTAATGAATCTCCTTCTTTTTGCCATTGAACTTCCCAATCAAATCCCTCGTAACACTCATAATTATCCACTTTACGTAGATCCCATTCTATTCCGGAAGCCCGAAGCATCGGTCCTGATAAACCCCAATTTATTACTTCCTCTCTACCAACAACACCTACTCCCTCAACCCGTTCTAAAAAAATTGGATTTCGCGTAATAAGGTTTTGATATTCAACAACCCTTGTTAAAAAATAATTGCAGAAATCAAAACATTTATCTATCCAACCATAAGGTAGATCAGCCGCTACTCCTCCGATACGAAAAAAATTATGCATCATTCTCATACCTGTCGCAGCTTCAAATAGATCATATATTAATTCCCTTTCTCTAAAAATATAGAAAAAAGGGGTTTGTGCACCAATATCTGCCAGAAAAGGTCCCAGCCATAGTAGATGAGAAGCTATACGACTGAACTCCAACATAATTACTCGTATATAGCTGGCTCTTTTAGGTACTTGAATATTTCCCAATTGTTCCGGCCCGTTTACGGTTATTGCTTCTGTGAACATAGTAGCTAAATAATCCCAACGTGTTACATAAGGCAGATATTGGATAATTGTCCGGTTTTCCGCAATTTTTTCCATCCCTCTGTGTAAATAACCCAATATTGGTTCACAATCAATAACATCTTCACCATCCAGAGTAACAATAAGTCGAAGAACACCATGCATTGATGGGTGCTGAGGCCCCATATTGACTATCATGAGGTCTTTTCTTGGAGCTGGGACATTCATAGGTTTTTCCTCGATTCATTCTTCCATGAATCGTAAAAAAAAAAGTTCATCTAAATTCAGGATCGAAAAAATCGAATAATTGAAAATGACTCTTGAAATTAACGAATTTTTGACTCGCTAATACCCAACCGATTTATTAATTTTTTATAACGTATTGGATTTTTCTTTGCCAAATATGAAAGTAGTCGTTGTCGTTTTCCCAGAATTTTACGTAAACCTCTTTGAGATAAATAGTCCTTTCGGTGTAATTCAAAATGTGAAGTAAGTTTTCGTATCTTGTTAGTGAAATTGACTACTTGAAATTCAACTGATCCAGGGTTTTCTTCTTCTTTTTTGTTTGAAATAACAGGTATAATTGAATTTTTTATCATAAAATAAAATGAAAGCTTTCCTCTCTCCCTCCTTTTTGCTAGATATTTTTATTGATCAGTAATAGTAATTACACTAATTTTTAATTTAGTGAATCCATAAATTAAATATAGTATTTATATTCTTTATTATTTTAATATAGTATTTATATTCTTTATTATTTTAATTTACTTAACAATTATGAATAGTAATTTATTCATTTTTTTTTTTTCAAATAAAATAAATTACTATGATTAAGCAATCCAATTCAAATCTCTATAGATAAAGAATATAAATACTATATTTATGGATTCACTAAATTAAAAATTCTATTGTCTATTGTATACTTAAATAAGACGATTTTTTTGATTCATTTTTCTATCTAATTGAATGTTGAATTGGTATAAATCAATAAATCATGCGTGTGCCCGTATATAATTAAAATTAAATATAAAATTAAATATATATCTTATCTTCACATATCAGATATGTGAAGATAAGATATTACTCTATTCTAATTCAAAATAGAATATAAAAGGGAGGTTTATAAATCAAACTTTCAATCGCGGATACATATGTATCCTTAATATACTGAAACGGCTTCCATTATGGGTATCAAACCAATAGCGATTTATACAAGCTAAATCTTCTAATCTATAATTTGGCCAAAGAAAGAATTTTAAATTCATTAGTTTTTTTGTTTCTATATCAAGATCTTTCTTTTTAGCCAAAACTTGACAGCCATTATTTATTTTATTCTTATTGGAATTTTTTGTCTTTCTCTGCACAGTATTTCTAGGATTTAAACAAATTAGAATTCTCAATTCTCTACGTCGTCTATTGGACAAAATATTTTCAGGAACAAGCAAATCATTATGATTTTTATCTTTCTTTTCTTTTATCTTTTGATCTCTTGTTCTTGGAATCTTTTTATCAACACGACTCTTTTCTGGATTTCTTTGAAAAATTTCGCGCTTCTTCTTATGAATCAACGAGAGGCTTATGGTTTGATACATCAAAAATTGTTCATAATTTTTTCTAGACAGACGAACAGGTTCCATAGAAAATATTTGTTTTTCAATCAATTCTTTAGTTTCCCTTAATCCTTTAAGAGTGAAATCCATATTCTCATGAATCGCCATAGTCTCTAGATTTATCTCTCTCCTTTTAAGAGACGTTATAAAAAATTTTTTTAGATTTGTCAATCTAATAAGGAGACAATACAATTTGATCTGATTCATCATTCTTTCGTGTAGGGAATTATCAAAGTTCACATGAAAACCCAAATACTTGTCTAGTAAGAAATTCTGTTCTCCCTTTAGATCGTTCGAGTAGTAATTTCGATCTATATTATCATCTATATCTATACTTTTAGAACCTTTTTGCCTGTCTGATCCTTTATCATCTTGTTTTGCGACATCTCGATCTACTCGACTCGCATTTTCTGCTGCTCCTTTTGGAATGTCCAACTTGAATTCAACAGATTTGTTTGTTTTCGTTCCTGTGATGTTTTTAAATTTACGACCATTTTTTCCATAAAAAGGGAAAAAAAGTAATTTGATTGGTACGATCCAAGGATTCTTCTTATATGCAGCATAAAATCTCGATAATTTCGAAAAGAACCAAAATTTTGATTTCGGATTCGATTTCGATATAGAACGATTTGGTATTTCTACATCCATTACCATCCAATCCAAATACTTTCTATCCAGATTTTTTTCCATATCTATAATAGTATCTTCATAATTTTTGATAGAGATCTCGTCCGTTATATCCAAAAATTCTTTTTTACATGTGTTGTCATTATCAGAAATGATTTGGTTTTTGTTTGCTTGGACTGGTGATCTATATCCATAAATATATGATTTTTTCTTATCTGTATAATTAAGATATTTATATGACAAAAGATCATATCTATATTGTTTTTTAATTTTTTTTTGAAATTCTAATAAGCCTACTTGTTCTTTTTTGTAAAGAATTAATGGGGTTTTTTCAGAGGAATCATAGTTGATTAAATCTTTATTTTGAGCCACACGATGTTTGTTTATTCTATTTCTCCACTTTTGTGGTACTAATCTCGACCATCTGCTCTCAGGTAAATCATATTGATAATGAGCCTTGAACCAAGTTGTCCATCGATTCATTAAAGAACGGACAGTTTTCGTACGTCTTAATTTTGTATTAAAAATTTCTTCTACTTTAAAAACATAAGTATTTATTAAATAAAAAATCATTTCCTCCTTAAGAAAAAAAGATCTTTCATGAGATTCAAAAATAGGTCTTAATTTATACTTATATCCGTTACCATACTTATATCCGTTAATAACTTGGTTTTGTGATAATTTAAAAAAGACATATGCTTGTGACAAAGAAGATACGTCACAAGAATTCTGTGAATTCGTATCCGGAATATTACAAGATTTGTCTAAAATCTCCATAAATGGAATTATACTTTGATTTTTTTTATCAATTCTTTCTGCATTTGTTTTTTTATTGGAAATGGATTTTTTTACAACCTTTATTGTCGATTCAAGAAGAAGTTGTATCTTGATCCTAGCAATACGAATGATACATAAAAGGATATCGCTGTATATCCTTTCCATGAAAAATTGGAAAAAAGTATATGATTTACGGGTTAATCGAACAATTCTTCTTTGTAAGATTTGAAAAATATTTTTCTCTGAAGTTATAACCCCCCCGTTTTGTTCGTCTATCATTAGTTTGAGTTGTTGTCTGAGTAGACTTGTTTGTAATTTAAGATCTTTTATCATTCGTACTGTCAATATCATATGTGCCGAAATTCTCCAACTAACCGGATTGGGTAATTCGGTAGAAATAAGGGGTGGTCCTTCCATCAAATTAGTAATAACCATTGATTTTGGATCATTCTTACTGATTGTTGAATTTTTGTTGTTTTCACTCAATTCATCTATATTTTTGAATCTAAATAGAATACTTTTTATGTTCCATTTTTTTCTTTCATTTAAAACTTGTAGAACTAGAAAAAAACGATTTTTGAAATTTTTGTTCAATTGTTTTTTAATTTTTTTTAAAATAGGACCCAAAAATGAAAATGGATTGGGGACATAATTATCAAGGTACGATTCCACTTGTGTTCCACAAGCTGTTAAAAACCATAAGTTTTTTTTTTGCACGTTTTTTTTTTCAGTAGATCTTTTTTTTTTTTCAGTAGATCGTAGCTTAGATTTGGATTTGTGCCAAGGTTTCAGAACAAAAGGAGATAAGATCCTTATCTGAAGACCCTCGTGGAACCAGTTTGCTGGCAATTCTTTGTGGGATACGGGAACGCCCTGATAGGTGCATTTTATATGCACTTCTTTTTTCCAATCCCTAAAATCTTCTGACCATTCGGGATATTGAAATAATAGCATACGAATGATATTTTTGATTATTATCAATGAAGGTATTAGAATATATTTTCTAATAAATGATTGGATTATTATGACAAAGCTTCTAATTATTAGACCATATAGAATACTCTCCCAGGCTTCTTCTATTTCTCTCAGTCTGTTTTCGTCGTTGTTTTTTTTTTCCTCTTTTTTTTCCTCTTCTATCCTTTTTTCAAAATCCAAATACTCTGAATTGTCTGTACCTTTTTTCCGGAAATATTCTTTCAAATATTGGGATATATCATCGAAAAGATCAGCAAAAAAGAATTTTTGTAATTTGTCCAAAAAAAGGGGGGAATTAGCATTTCTTTGAAAGATTTTCCAAGTCACAGTTTTACGCCTTAGAGGGCGCATAGATCCTCTGATTAGTTCTCGGGAAAAATCCGGTTCGCGTGAATAATTTAGTACAAACAATTCGTTCTCTTCAAGAGACTCCTTATCCTCAGAGTCATCTTTATTATCATTGTCTTTTTTCTTATTCAAAATATCATCTGTTTGACCATTAAAAACCACTATACGTTGGGCGTTTCTGCAACGAATCTGAGAATCCTTTGTTACTGCTGATTCCGTCAGTTCCTCCAAATCGTCGATTAAACTGTATGACCACCTAGGAACTGTTTTACTTATTTCGTTTATTTTTTGATCGTTCAGATCAGTTTCAATTGTGTCCAATAAGAATTTTTTTTTTCTTTTTTTTTCTTCGGAATATATTTTTACTTGTTCATGTTCTGGAAATAAATAAAGTCTGTCAAAATTAAAACTTGATACTGATTTTTCCGAAAATTTACTTATTAAGTTAAAAAAAAAACCAATTTCATTTAATAATGATTTTCTATCAAATGGATTGATTTTCTGTTCCAATTCGGGATCTGGATAATGACTATTAATAGAAAGAAGGATACCGTGAATCTTATTGATCAAAATGGAATTTGTTGTGTAAGTTTCATTTTGAATTGATGGTGAAAAGCTTTCTTGGATTTGTCCACGAAAGCATCCATTCAAGAAAGGATCATATATTTTAGTTAAGTATTTTATTTTCGTCTCATCATTAGACAATCTAATTCGGTTTTCTAATACATCCATAGGAAGAAATTTCTTATCTAGAACTTGAGCCCTTTTATAAAATTCATTGCTTAGTTTCTTTCTTTTTTCTTTATTAGTGGAGCTCCAATAATTAGACAATTCATTATAGGAGATTTTATCTCTTGTGAAGAGATCGATTTTTTTTTCCATGATTTGAAGAAAAGTAGATAAATCAGGTGGATACGTGAAAGATATTCTTTCTTTTCCATCACTTTGACATATATGAAAAAAAAATTGTGAATTTTCATTTCTTACGAAATTGTCAAATTTATCATTTTTGATATATCGGAATGGACGATTCCATCGTTGATAATCGAAAAGAGTAGTTACTAGAGGTTTTTCAATCTCCTCCTCTTCCTCGATTTGATTGAATTCGAAAGTATTGTCTTTTTTCGGAAAAAGATAACGAGAAATAGCTTCTTTGATGGATTCTTTTTGTTCTTGTTTCGCTTCTTCCATTTCCGAATCTCTTTCACCATCCATTTCTTCAATTTCATCGTATTCTTCTTCAGTTTCTATGACTTTTTCGTCCAAAGAATAAAGAGCAGGTATTCTGCCTAAATAGTGTAAAAAGGTAATAAATAACAAAACAACAAATATTTGACCCACATAATTTCGCAATTTTAACAGAATGTACTTATCAAATCGAATAGTTACCTTCGATTTGATCGAATTTATAGAATTATTTTGCTGTAACCAGACTAATATAAATCCAATAAATTTCATCAAAAAGATGTGACCAATTAACCAACCAACAAAACTACTTGTTAAGAATAACAATTTATTGTTGCATCGAAAGAGATAAATGTTCACTAATCTTATTAAAATTGAACTTGGAAAAAGAAGGGGGTTTAATAACTGAAAAAGGAGATTGTTCAAGAATACTTTGTGAATACTAAATTTACGGATTGAATTTGTAATCTTGTATCCAGAATCCAAATAGTAGTGTTTGTCATTTTTGTCTAAGAAATTAAAATAAAGATATGGTAAAGTTAGGAAAATTATTGTATGAGGTCTACTCAATGCTAGATGCAAAGGCGCATAATAGATCGATATGAACATCATGAGCTGGCCCATGAGAAAGCCAGTTGTTGCTGATACTTGCTTCTCGGTCTCCTCTTCCATAACCC